TTATGAGAATCATCCTCGCCTTAAACGTATCTTGATGCCTGAAAGTTGGATAGGCTGGCCCTTACGTAAAGACTATATTACGCCCAATTTCTATGAAATTCAAGATGCTCATTGATTGAGATTGAAATGAAATCTGGAGTCGTGTCGTATAAGTAAAAAGGGGGTTTTTTCTCAATCAATGAGCATCTTGGCATTCTCCTTCTAGATGAAACAGAGTAACTGGACTTTAATTCGTATTGTGGAGGGGCTAAAATAAAAAAAGAAAAAGAGGCTCTCATTGCTATTCCCCAATCGGGAAGATATCATATAATATAAATTTCGTATGAGCAGAAACAATAGGATGACTCAAAAGAATTCTGCACCATGAACTTTGTACCGCGTACATCACTTAGTGGGGACCCCAGAAAGTAACTTGAGCAAGAGTGAAAAAAAGATATGAAATTTGAAAGAAAAGACAGAAGAGACAAAATGAAGAAATGCAAAATGAGAAGAATCGGAGTTTATTTGTACTGTGTCTGAAATACATCCTTTCTATTCCTATCCTTCCACTCTTTGATTGAATCCTTTTAGCTCATTTTTTTTGAGCTTTTAGATTTGATATATATACGAAAATCTAACATACTTTTGGAATAAGAAAAGTATGAACAGAGAGGAAAAAATAAAAATGAAAAAGAAAGTAAAGAATATCTATCCCGATCCGTCTCAATGAATTAATTTCATTTGTATGAGGTATGAATATCTATCCGATACATTATTCACGTGTCAGGAACCAGATTTGAACTGGTGACACGAGGATTTTCAGTCCTCTGCTCTACCAACTGAGCTATCCCGACCATTTCCCGTGCATCATCCTAGCAGAGTACTTATATCTATGTCAATGAAAAGAACTAAAAAAGAAAATATTAACAAATTGGACCTAGCCCCTTAATTTCTTAGATCTTCAAAAAGAAGACTTTCTTTGTAAATGTAAGGAAAAAGATATGGACTATGAATGATTCAATAACGGAGATTCCTTGAACATATATGTTCATATCGTACTATACAAAACAAATGAGATTAGATTGGAAGAAGATACGAGGATTTCTATTCGGATCCATTTGTGAAAGAACAGAGTGAATGAAATGAGAAAGATATTGAATTTTGTTTGAACTGAGCCACTGATGAAAAAAAAAAGAAAGAGGATGAGGATAAATAAAGAGCGAGGCGAGGAAGTAAAATGGGCTTTTTATTGGGGATAGAGGGACTTGAACCCTCACGATTTTAAAATTCGACGGATTTTCCTCTTACTATAAATTTCATTGTTGTCGGTATTGACATGTAAAATGGGACTCTCTCTTTATTCTCGTCCGATTAATCTTCAAAAGATCTATCAAACTCTGGAATGAATCATTTGATCGCTGAATATTCGAATTCGATTCTTTTTTCAACTTCAAAGAGAATAGAAATAGAAGATTTCTATTTTCATATATAGAGATACAGAATAGGATTCAATAGAAGATTTGGGTTGTGATTCATCGTTTGCTATGTCAGTATGTATACGTACGTATTAGGTATATAAGGTTATCCTTTCTGTCATTTCGATAGAAATGATTTTAACTACTAACGTAACGTAGTAAATTTCATTCGTTAGAACAGCTTCCATTGAGTCTCTGCACCTATCCCTCTCATTTTCCATCTCTCAAAACAAAGATTTGGCTCAGGATTGCCCATTTTTAGTTCCAGGGTTTCTCTGAATTTGGAAGTTACCACTTAGCAGGTTTCCATACCAAGGCTCAATACAATCAAGTCCGTAGCGTCTACCAATTTCGCCATATCCCCCTTTCCTTTGAGACAAGGATCCAGTTGTAATTCCATCCACTTCTTTCATTGATCTTGGCACTATTGAATTCATTAGGTAATGATTCCTATATCGAAAAAGTGTATGCTGCTATTTTCTTTTTTTTGCCCACCCTCTATTCTCTATTCTATCATTTCATCTCTATTGGATGAACCCTATTTGTTTCAATACGAAATGATTCTATCATTGATGTATCCGCAATTCAATATGGATAGATATATCCCACATATATATATGCCTTTCCTCCTCCTTCATTTTTACAGTGTGATTTGGAATAGTGGAACGGTCGATATTCATTCTTTTTCTTTTTTCATTTCGAATTCTAATTTCATTGATATATTGATATTTTATTTCATATTCATATATATGAATTGAATTTCTATTTAGATATCTAATTTCTTTATATCTAAATAGTTTTCTTTTCTATTTTCTAAATAGAATCTAAAATATATAACTAATAACTAAGAAATAGAAGAAATTTAAAGAATCAATAAATGAAATAAAAAAAGAAGAAGAATCACTAGGTAATAGCTAAGATCCGATAGTTTCCTGTATTCCTATACACTATTGCTCTTATATCCGCCCGCTTAGCTCAGAGGTTAGAGCATCGCATTTGTAATGCGATGGTCATCGGTTCGATTCCGATAGCCGGCTCTTTTTCTT